CAAATAAATCTAAGGACCGGTTCGCTATTATTTATCTTGTTCGCTTTTATTTATCTTGATATCTTCGTAGGATAGGTAGAGTCAAAATCTACCATAAGGTGTCCCGAATTAGACAATGGAATTCTGTCTGCTATATTTAAAATAAAGTGCTTCGGAATTGATCTTATCTTTTAAGAATTAAAATTTTTCTTTGTTGAGGAATAACTTAAGTTTTCAATAAAATCTTTCTTGTAGCAATATCAATAGATATTTCAACCTGGCATTTTCGATTACGAAAAACAATTAGGTATTACATTAGTTCATGAATCATGACAAGAATTCTATTTCTCTAAATAGAGGAAAGAATAAAAAAGATCTCTTTCTTTCTAGTGCAATTATATTCTTTCTAGTTTCTTTTTTTCGTTCCTATTCTCCTTTCTCAGAAAAAGGGACTTTAAACTTAAACAAAGTAAAGGATTACTTCGTTCTTGATAGTTATTTACTTAATCGGTGGATAGGAGGATACTCTGGATCGGAATCGGGGGGAGTACTTCTTCATCATTTCTACCAACTTAAAGTTCCAATTAGAATTCCTTTTATGTACAGAAAAATCCTGTTGAATAACTTACATAATCTCTATTACGAATCCTTTGTGTACCTTGGTGTTCCTAACTATCCACCTCTTTTGCGAATCCGCCGTTAGGGTAATACATGTATGGTAATAGATAGTAAAAAACCCATATAGTTGATCTTTTGCACCCGCTTCAAGCCATGATCACTAATTAACCAATCTTGGGGTAAACAGCTTCTAATGTTTATGTTTACTTTCACTTCACTCTTGTACATAGAAAATGAGATTCAATCTTTTTACTGCAAATTTAGAAGCTGTTTCTTTCACTCATATAACTATCTGGTTTAGTTCATCAACCCGAATGATGAATCAAAAAGAAAAATATATATTCAACTCAGCAAAGGCCCTTTCTAGAAAGAAAAGAAGTAGGGTCAATTTTATGTCTCAACGAATCACACGTAGAGATATTGATAACACACATAGAGTTAATGGGATTTCATAACTAATTGATTGAGCAGCAGCTCGTAAACCGCCTAAAAAGGAATATTTATTATTTGATCCATATCCTGACATAAGAAGTCCAATGGGAGCAATACTTGAAATTGCAATCCATAAAAAAACACCGATACTGAGATCAGCTAGAACAAGATGATAGCCAAAAGGAATTACTAAATAACTTAGTAGAATCGATATGACTGCGATGGATGGTCCGATACTGAATAAACGAATATCTCCTCGAGATGGCAGAAGATTCTCTTTGAAAAGTAATTTTGTACCATCTGCTAGAGCTTGAAGAATTCCAAAAGGACCGGCGTATTCAGGTCCAATACGTTGTTGTATCCCTGCAGATATTTCTCTTTCTAACCAAACAATTACTAGTACACCTATTGTGATTCCTAATACAAGACTGAAAATAGGAACAAGCATCCATATGATCCCATCGACTTCTTTTAAGGATTCCAATCTCGAAAAAGAATTGATAGCTTGTACTTCTGTTGTATCAATTATCATTTTAACGATCAACTTCTCCCATAATGATATCTATGCTACCTAATATCGTCATAATATCAGCCAATTTCATTCTTTTAACTAGCTGAGGAAGAATTTGCAAATTGATAAAACCCGGTGGTCGGATTTTCCATCTCCAAGGAAAAACACTCTTATCTCCTATCAGAAAAATTCCCAATTCTCCTTTTGGGGCTTCAACTCTCACATAAAGTTCTTGCTTCGACAATTCAAAAGTCGGAGAAGGTTTTTTACTAATAAATCGATAGTCAAAATCATTCCATTTCGGATCTCTTAGTGTATCAAAGCGTCGGATTTCTAAATTCTCATAGGGCCCCCCCGGAATTCCTTCTAGAGCCTGTTGAATCATTTTTATGGATTCTGCCATTTCATTGATTCGTACTAAATAACGAGCTAATGAATCCCCCTCTTTTTGCCATTGGACTTCCCAATCGAACTCGTCGTAACACTCATACTGATCAACTTTACGAAGATCCCATTGTATTCCGGAAGCTCGTAGCATTGGTCCCGATAAACCCCAATTTATTGCCTCCTTTCCGCCAATAATGCCTACTCCTTCAACTCGTTTTAAAAAAATAGGATTGCGTGTAATAAGATTTTGATATTCAGCAACCTCTGTTAAAAAATAATCGCAAAAATCCAAACATTTATCTATCCATCCATGAGGTAAATCAGCAGCTACCCCTCCGATACGAAAAAAATTATGCATCATTCGCATACCGGTGGCAGCTTCGAATAGGTCATATATCAATTCTCTTTCTCGAAAAATATAGAAGAAAGGGGTCTGTGCCCCAATATCTGCCATAAAAGGGCCAAGCCATAACAAATGCGAAGCTATACGACTTAACTCCAGCATAATGACTCTGATATAGCTGGCCCTTTTAGGTACTTGAATATTGCCTAACTGCTCCGGTGCATTTACAGTTATTGCTTCTGTGAACATAGTAGCTAAATAATCCCAACGTGTTACATAAGGCAAATATTGTATAATTGTTCGGTTTTCCGCAATTTTTTCCATACCTCTATGTAAATAACCCAATACTGGTTCACAGTCAATAACATCTTCTCCATCTAGAGTAACAATGAGTCGAAGAACACCATGCATTGATGGGTGGTGAGGGCCCATATTGACTATCATGAGGTCTTTTCTTGTAACTGGCGTAGTCATAGGTTTTTTCCCCATTCATTCTTCCATGAATTGCTGAAAGTGAAAAGAAGTTCATTACAATTGAAGCGAATAATTCAAACCAACTCTTCAAATTTTGTTTTTTGTTTCTCGAATATTCAACTGACCAATTAATTCTTTATAACGTATTCTGTTTTTGTTTGACAAATAAGCCAGCAGCCGTTGACGTTTTCCCAGAATTTTTAGCAGGCCTCTCTGAGACGAATAGTCCTTTTTGTGCAATTTCAAATGTAAAGTAAGTTTCCGTATCTTATTGGTGAAATTAACTACTTGAAATTCAGCGGACCCTCTGTTTTCTTTGTTTTCCTCTTGCAAAATAATTGAAACGAATGCATCTTTTAGCATAAAAGAATTTCCCCCTCCCCCTTTTACAGAACAGATATGAATTTGATTGATCAGTAATAATAATACCGGCTATTTTAATGTAGTATACACAAGAATTTGAATTTCTTTATGGATTGCTTATTTTATCAATTAATATGAATCAATCCAATTTTGAATTTGATTCGGATAGGGATATCAAAAGAGGGTTTTTACACTCACAAAAGTGAATAACTGAAACCTAAAATTACGAAGATTTCCTTGATGCATTTGTAGATCTAATTGATACGTCATTGACTTAGTATCGTAGCATTTTATATGAAACTGGGATGTAAGACAAGGCATATGTTACGCCGTTTTGTTTCCTTTCATAATACCCTATAATTCTAATTATAGGGTATTGTTCGAGTAAGTCTTGAATGAGCCCTTTGAAAGCTTGATACAAGGGAATATAGAGAAAGAATGTACCGTCAACGAATTTTGAATCGTGGATACATATATATCCTTAACATGCTGAAACGACTCCCATTATTGGTATCAAACCAATAACGATTCATACAAGCTAAATCTTCTAATCGATAATTAGGCCAAAGAAAGAACTTTAATTTCATTAAGAATTTCATTAATTTTTTTTGATTTCTACCAAGATGTTTACTTTTATTCAAAAATAAACCCCAGTTTCTTATCTTAGGCTCGGTGCAAAGTATTGGATTTTTATCCACACTATTCCTATTCTTTAAATTGAAAGAAATTAGAATTCTCAACTCTCTACGACGTCTAGATGATAAAATAGTTTCGGGAACAAGAAAATCATAATGATTTTTCTTTCTATTTCCTGTTCTTCTTTGATGGCTAAGATATCTTTGGTTTCGGTATTTTTGATTAATTTCTTGCTTACTTTGATCAACCAACGAAATGCGTATGGTCTGATACATAATAATTTGGCTATAAGTTCCTAGATACAGACGATTCGATTCGAGAATCACTACCTCAAGTTGCCCCAGTTCATCCATCTCTAGTGTAGTTTCATAGTGAATGAGATGTTGATTTATACTCAATAGGTTATTGCTCAGATAGGCTATCACCCACTTGTTCACTTTTTTGTAATTTAGATTCCACTCTAGCTGGGCTGAAAATTGTCGTATTAGTCCGGGTATTGTTTCCCCCGCAAAACAATTGTACAATTTCAATTGAAAAAGCCAATACTGAACTAAATCGGGGGTTCTTATTCTTCCTCTAAACGCTTCGTCACCTAGTTTCATGTACAAGTCCTCAGAAGGTGTTTCTATAATTTCTGTTCCTGTCCTTGATACAAGAAGTCTTTTTTCAATGGGTATAAAATCCAAATTTTTTTGAGTTTGAATCTCTTTATTAGTTTCACTAAAACTAATAGGGAAAGACAAATTTCCAAGAAAAAGTGGACTTGGTATAATCCACGGTTTCACTTTATATGCAGTATAAAGTAGCGCATGTTCTGGGAAGAACCAAGGTTCGCAGTCCCAATTTGTTACGGGGTTACTTAGTTTTTCTTTATCTATTTTTATCCAATCAAAAAAGATTTCTTTGGAATTGGGTGGATTGATCTCTGGATTTTGACGAATTTGAATATAATGAAAAGCTTTATTATCATTATCAATATCAAATTGGCTTAGAGCAAAATTTTGCATTTTCCAATCAAAATATTTTCGATCTGGCTTTTTGTTACTATCAATAATATTAGCCCTTCTTAGAAAATTATTGAGATCAATATCCTTAAATAATTTGTGTATAGTGTAATTATAAGAAAGATTTTTCTTCTTATTTACTTGTAATGTTGATCCATAAATAGATGAGTCTTTCTTAGTTTCATAATTAATAGATTTATATGATAAAAGACCATATCTATAGTATTTTTGAAAATTCTCTTGTTGATTTGGTACTGAATATACTTTACACAAATTTTGATTTGTGTAATGAAATAATAGGTCTTTTTCATTTTCATCTGAACTCCATTTTTGAAAATCTTTATTTTCAGCCGTACAACGTTGATTGACTCTATTTCGCCATTTTTGTGGTATTAATCTAGACCATCTAATCGGAGATAAGTTGTATTGAGGATGGCCTCTTAACCAGTTTTTCCATTGATCATAACTTCGAGGTTTCTTATGCCTTAATTCGGAATGAAATATTCCTTGTATTTCAAAAGAATCCTTTATTGCAGTCTTAAGAAAAAAAGATGTTCCATGATATTGAAGAGCAGATCTTAACTTAGATAAGTTAATAGCTTGGGGTTGTGATAATTTTAAAAATACATATCTTTGCGACAAGGAAGATAAGTCATAAAAGATATGTGAATTCTTCTTACTAGTTCTAATAGTATAATTAGAACGTGCCTTTTTGATAGTCGAAAACGAAAAAAAGTTCATTTTTTTTTGATTTCTTTCATTATTAGAAATAGATTTCTCAATAATTTTTTCTGGTAAGGGTTGTGTATTGATTCTGGCAATATTAATGATACGTAGAAAGATATCTATGTATATTTTTTCAATAAAAAGTTTGAGAAAATAATGTAATTTTAAATAATGGAATTGACTGATTAATCGAGCGTTTCTTCGTTTTAATATTTGCCAAATCCTTTTTAGTGGTTGTGATTCTACATTAGAATTTGTACTACTATTTATTCCGGAAGTTTCTTTTTTTTTATCTTTTGTAAGTCTTTGTATTTTATTTTTGATTGTGCTTGTTCTATCAGTTAGATTCTTAATTTCTTGTTCAGTTAGATTCTTCATTTTTTGTTCTGTCTGTAAAGAATTTGCCCGATCTATAGATCGAATTTGAGTAAACGATTCTTCAATTATCTGATTGTTGATTATAGAATCTTTTTTAGTTTCACTTGATTCATCTATTTTTTTCGATCTAACTAATGGAATTTGATTTCTCTTTGAGAATTCTGATATTACTTTTTTGAAAACTCCTAGAACTTTAAAATCTTTAAAAGCCTTCTTTTTTTTCATTTGTTTTCTTAGTTTCTTAAAAATGGGTTTAAAAAAGGAAGTCATCAAAGAAGATCTTTTTCGGGGAGAACCGAAAGGATATTCAGTTTCCATTCCCAAAATGGTTAAAAAACCAAAATCATCTTCCACTTCCTTTTGTACATTTCGTTTTTTTTTCTTTTTGATTCGATTTCTGCGAGGAGCTTTTAGCTTAGATCTGTGCCAAGGTTTCAAGCGGAAAGGATATAGGATTTTTATGTCAAAACCTTCTGACATCAAATGGGTCAAAACCTCTTGATCGTTTAGTCCAACACCAAGATGGGTGCATGGAAAATGCCTTTCTCTATTAAATTCCTGAAAATCCTCAGCCCACTCAGGAACTTGCAAAAATAATAAACGGCCAATATTTTTAGCTATTATGAGTAAAGGGAGACTTATATTTTTTCTAAGAAACGATTGCATTATTAATAAGCAACTTCGTATTCCCGGTCCATATGGCAGGTTTTCCCATACGCTCTCCATTTGTATCCGCATTAGTTCTTCCCTTTTTTTTTCCTGGGATGTGATCTTCGCTTTTTCCTCTCTTGTTTTTGTCTGTTTTTTTGTAGAATTTAAAATTTTGGATTTTGTTCTTTTACCCATCCAATTTATAAAAATAAATTTTATTGGATGAGTCAAAAAATAACCGAGGACACTTTTGATTCTGCCCCAAAAAAGCGGGGACTGCGGCTTTGGGTGAAGCAGTTTCAAAATAATAACTTTCCGCCTTTGAACGCGCGTAGAACTCATGATTAGGTCTCGCTCAAAATCCGGCTCATTCAATATATCTATGTAAATCGCGTAGTCTAGGCGCGCATAGGGATTAGCCAAATTTTTCGGCTCTTTAGATAGCACTATTTCTTTCAGTGCTCTTGAGCAAAGATGGGGTTCTTTCGGCACTCTCCCATATGTGTAGTCGAGAAATTCTGCTTCCATTTCGCTGATTAATTTGGATGACCATCGGGGGACTTTTTTAACGATTTCTTTGATTCCAATAGATTTTTTTTTTCTTTTTTTATCATGTTTTTTTTCTGAAAATAAAGAAGGGACCTTCAAATTGAGACTCAATGCTGTTTTTCTAGCAAATTTACGCATGAAAGTTAAAAAAATATTAATTTCTGAGGGTATCAAAATTGAAAATTCTTCTTTTTCTTTAGAATTGTTAAATAAAGAAGGGACCTTCAAATTGAGACTCAATCCTGTTTTTCTAACAAATTTACGGATGAAAGTTAAAAAAATATTAATTTCTGTTGAAAATTCTTTTTTATAAAATGTATCCATTCTCTGTTCAAATTCTTTCTGTTTAAAGTCTTGGTAATCAGTGTAATCAGTACCAGAAAGAAGGATACCATGAATCTTATTTAGTTTAACTGTCTTTCTAAAATTTGTTTTATTTCTGATTGAAG